CCACTTTGCATAGATTGGGCATACAGGCATTCCAACCCATTTTAGTAGAAGGACGCGCTATTTATTTACATCCATTAGTTTGTAAGGGATTCAATGCAGACTTTGATGGGGATCAAATGGCTGTTCATATACCTTTATCTTTGGAGGCTCAAGCGGAGGCGCGTTTACTTATGTTTTCTCATATGAATCTCTTGTCTCCAGCTATTGGAGATCCCATTTCCGTACCAACTCAAGATATGCTTATGGGACTCTATGTATTAACGATCGGGAATCGTCGAGGTATTTGTGCAAATAGGTATAATCCATGGAATCGCAGAAACTCTAAAAATGAAAAAATGGAAGATAATAACCATAAGTATACAAAAGAACCCTATTTTTGTAATTCCTATGATGCACTTGGAGCTTATCGGCAGAAACGAATCAATTTAGCTAGTCCTTTGTGGCTTCGGTGGCGACTAGATCAACGTGTGATTGCACCAAGAGAAGTTCCTATCGAAGTTCAATGTGAATCTTTTGGTACCTATCATGAGATTTATGGTCACTATCTAATAGTAAGAAATGTCAACAAGGAAATCCTTTGTATAGACATTCGAACCACTGTTGGTCATATTTCTTTTTATCGAGAGATAGAAGAAGCAGTACAAGGGTTTTGCCGAGCTTGCTCATATAGTACCTAAGCTAAAAAATTCTATGATACCTGATACCCGCGATAATTTGATTCGGGTCTCCCCGTCTCAACTAGTATTCTAATTCGTGTTCGTGAATTTCTCCGCTAATCAAGATCGAGGAAAGGCAGTCTTCGAATCACTGACTCAAATCCATTGTCGAATTCTACTCAACTGAATAGCGAGGTACTTATGGCAGAACGGGCCGATCTAGTCTTTCACAATAAAGCGATAGATGGAACTGCCATGAAACGACTTATTAGCAGATTAATAGATCACTTTGGAATGGCATATACATCACATGTCCTGGATCAAGTAAAGACTCTGGGTTTCCAGCAAGCCACTACTACATCCATTTCATTAGGAATTGATGATCTTTTAACAATCCCTTCCAAGGGGTGGCTAGTACAAGATGCGGAACAACAAAGTTTAATTTTGGAAAAACACCATCATTATGGGAATGTACACGCGGTAGAAAAATTACGTCAATCCATTGAGATCTGGTATGCTACAAGTGAATATTTACGACAACAAATGAATCCTAATTTTAGGATGACTGATCCTTCTAACCCAGTCCATATAATGTCTTTTTCGGGAGCTAGGGGAAATGCATCTCAGGTCCATCAATTAGTAGGTATGAGAGGATTAATGTCGGATCCTCAAGGACAAATGATTGATTTACCCATTCAAAGCAATTTACGCGAAGGGCTCTCTTTAACGGAATATATTATTTCCTGCTACGGAGCTCGCAAAGGAGTTGTGGATACTGCTGTACGAACATCAGATGCTGGATACCTCACGCGCAGACTTGTTGAAGTAGTTCAACACGTTGTTGTACGTAGAACAGATTGTGGCACCATCCGAGGTATTTCTGTGAGTCTTCAAAATGGGATGATACCAGAAAGAATTTTTATCCAAACATTAATTGGTCGTGTATTAGCAGACAATATATATATGGGTTCACGATGCGTTGCCATTCGAAATCAAGATATTGGGATTGGACTTGTCAATCGATTCATAACCTTTAGAGCCCAATCAATATCTATTAGAACTCCCTTTACTTGCAGGAGTACATCTTGGATCTGTCGATTATGTTATGGCCGTAGCCCCACTCATGGCGACCTGGTCGAATTGGGAGAAGCAGTAGGTATTGTTGCGGGTCAATCTATTGGGGAACCCGGGACTCAACTAACATTAAGAACTTTTCATACCGGTGGAGTATTTACAGGCGGTACGGCGGAACATGTACGAGCTCCTGATAATGGAAAAATCAAATTCAATGAACATTTGGTTCATCCCACACGTACACGTCATGGCTATCCAGCTTTTCTATGTTATATAGACCTATATGTAACTATTGAGGGCGAAGATATTCTACATAATGTGAATATTCCACCAAAAAGTTTTATTTTAGTAAAAAACGATCAATATGTAGAATCAGAACAAGTCATTGCCGAGATTCGCGCCGAAGCATCCATCTTGAATTTTAAAGAGAGGGTCCGAAAACATATTTATTCTGACTCAGAGGGAGAAATGCACTGGAGTACCTCTGTGTACCATGCACCCGAATATACATATGGTAATGTTCATCTCTTACCAAAAACAAGCCATTTGTGGGTATTATCAGGAGTTCCGTACAGATCCAGTATAGTCCCTTTTTCGCTCCACAAGGATCAAGATCAAATAAATATTCATTCTCTTTCTGTCGAAAGAAAATATATTTCTAACCTTTCAGTGGCTGATGATCAAGCGAGACACAAATTGTTTAGGTCGGATCCTTCTGGTAAAAAGGAGGGGGGGGTTCTTGATTATTCAGTACCTGGTCGAATCATATG